TTTTTCACGAAAAGCAGACATGAGATAACAAATCAAGTGTTTCACTAAGATTTCGAATAGCTGTCCCGAATTCAAGTTGATTATGTTTCGCTTCTTCCTCGGAGAAAGACGATCAAAGAATTCCCAATCATGGTCCTTGCGGATCGGATCATCCGTATAGGATACAAAAAGAAACTCCAGATAGTTGATATCTTTCTCTTTGAATGAGATCTCAATTCCAGCTATGGTTTCATTAGCTATCTTACAACTAGAATCCCTCTTTTTTCCGATCCGGTTCCTCCACCACCGCGAACCCCAGTTAGATTCAGGCATGATACACTTTTTAGTTATTGGGAGAACCCAAGTACTCTCTTTCGAATCCATGAAACAACTCTCAGAGATCTTTTTCCCTTTTGGAAGATACAGGAGCGAAACAATCAACCTATTGATATTGGAAGACCAAAAAGATTCTTCCAATGTATCATTTCTGGGTCCAATGGAATTCATAGGTATAGGAAGAATAGGTATAGGAAGAAGCCCCATCAAATAGAGATTTTTTCTTTCGACCATATTTCGATTGTTAATACGATATAGAAGGACCGCTACTACAAGCAGTACTACACCTTTGATCGTGAAATATCGATTGCTTGTTGAACCCTGTGAATCACGTGAAAGTAGGATACTCCAAATTCGGGGGTCAAAGAGTTTCATAAAACGTTCTTGGTGGAAAAAAATGTGAGTGAAAGATCCCACTGAATCGAATTGGGTCCATGAATCTAAGAAATAGTGAGAATTCTTGATCTCTCTCAATATCTCTCTCAATTCGAAGATCCAGGATTTGAATTGATGTCGTTTCATTGATTCCTGTTTCATTGATTCCTCCTAAAGATTTCATTTCAATTGGAATTTGGTTATTCACGATGTACGATGATCCCTGTTAAGCATCCATGGCTGAATGGTTAAAGCGCCCAACTCATAATTGGCAAATTCGTAGGTTCAATTCCTGCTGGATGCACGCCAATGGGAACGTTCAATAAGTCTATTGGAATTGGCTCTGTATCAATGGAATCTCATCATCCATACATAACGAATTGGTATGGTATATTCATACCATAACATATGAAGAGTAAGAACTCGAATTCTTATCGATACTGGAACTCATAGGGAAGAAAATGGATTTATGGATGGAATCAAATATGCAGTCTTTACAGAAAAAAGTATTCGGTTATTGGGGAACAATCAATATACTTCTAATGTCGAATCAGGATCAACTAGGACAGAAATAAAGCATTGGGTCGAACTCTTCTTTGGTGTCAAGGTAATAGCTATGAATAGTCATCGACTCCCGGGAAAGGGTAGAAGAATGGGACCTATTATGGGACATACAATGCATTACAGACGTATGATCATTACGCTTCAACCGGGTTATTCTATTCCACCTCTTGGTTATTCTATTCCACCTCTTATAGAGAAAAGAACTTAAATCAAAATACTTAATAACACGGCGATACATTTATACAAAACTTCTACCCCGAGCACACGCAATGGAGCTGTAGACAGTCAAGTGAAATCCAATCCACGAAATAATTTGATCTATGGACAGCGTCGTTGTGGTAAAGGTCGTAATGCCAGAGGAATCATTACCGCAGGGCATAGAGGGGGAGGTCATAAGCGTCTATACCGTAAAATCGATTTTCGACGGAATGAAAAAGACATATCTGGTAGAATCGTAACCATAGAATACGACCCTAATCGAAATGCATACATTTGTCTCATACACTATGGGGATGGTGAGAAGAGATATATTTTACATCCCAGAGGGGCTCTAATTGGAGATACCATTGTTTCTGGTACAGAAGTTCCTATATCAATGGGAAATGCCCTACCTTTGAGTGCGGTTTGAACTATTGATTTACGTAATTGGAAGTAACCAATTAGGTTTACGACGAAACCTAGAAATCGATCACTGATTCAATTTGAGTACCTCTACGGGATAGACCTCAACAGAAAACTGAAGAGTAACGGCAGCAAGTGATTGAGTTCAGTAGTTCCTCATATAAAATTATTGACTCTAGAGATATGGTAATATGGAGAAGACAAAATTGTTTGAAGCACGGACAGAACCGGAAGCGCCCCTTGTTTCAAAGAGAGGAGGACGGGTTATTCACATTTCATTTGATGGTCAGAGGCGAATTGAAAGCTAAGCAGTGGTAATTCTAAAGATCCCCCGGGGGAAAAATAGAGATGTCTCCTACGTTACCCGTAATATGTGGAAGTATCGACGTAATTTCATAGAGTCATTCGGTCTGAATGCTACATGAAGAACATAAGCCAGATGACGGAACGGGGAGACCGAGGATGTATAAGATCATAACATGAGTGATTCGGCAGATTTGGATTCCTATATATCCACTCATGCGGTACTTCATCATACGATTCATATAAGATCCATCTGTCTAGATATCATCATATACATCCAGAAAGCCGTATGCTTTGGAAGAAGCTTGTACGGTTTGGGAAGGGGTTTTTATTGATCAAAAAGAAGAATCTACTTCAACCGATATGCCCTTAGGCACGGCCATACATAACATAGAAATCACACTTGGAAAGGGTGGACAATTAGCTAGAGCAGCAGGTGCTGTAGCGAAACTGATTGCAAAAGAGGGTAAATCGGCCACATTAAGATTACCATCTGGGGAGGTCCGTTTGATATCCAAAAACTGCTCAGCAACAGTCGGACAAGTGGGTAATGTTGGGGTGAACCAGAAAAGTTTGGGTAGAGCCGGATCTAAGTGTTGGCTAGGTAAGCGTCCTGTAGTAAGAGGAGTAGTTATGAACCCTGTAGACCATCCCCATGGGGGTGGTGAAGGGAGGGCCCCAATTGGTAGAAAAAAACCCACAACCCCTTGGGGTTATCCTGCGCTTGGAAGAAGAAGTAGGAAAAGGAATAAATATAGTGATCGTTTTATTCTTCGTCGCCGTAAATAGGAATTTTCATATTGAAAATCGAATAGATAGGAATATGTTTCTTCGTCTTTACCTTTACGAAATAAAACAAAATAAGGAGTAATTAGCTGTGGCACGTTCACTAAAAAAAAATCCTTTTGTAGCTAATCATTTATTGGAAAAAATTGAGAAGCTCAACATGAAGGAGGAGAAAGAAATAATAGTAACTTGGTCCCGGGCATCTACCATTATACCCACAATGATCGGCCATACAATTGCTATTCATAATGGAAAGGAACATTTACCTATTTATATAACGGATCGTATGGTGGGTCACAAATTGGGAGAATTCGCACCTACTCTTACTTTCCGGGGACACGCGAGAAACGATAATAGATCTCGTCGTTAATGAAGTAAAATTAGGTGCTTCATCATTCATTAGTGGGAGGTAAACCTTATGTCAAGGTATAGAAAGTGGAAGGCGAGCACAAAAAAGCATAGTAGGAAGAGTATCGCAACTACACGAGTACAAGCTTTTGCTCAATATGTATGCATGTCCGCTCACAAAGCACGAAGAGTCATTGATCAGATTCGTGGGCGTTCTTATGAGGAAACACTTATGCTACTGGAACTCATGCCTTATCGAGCATCTTATCCCGTTTTTAAATTGCTTTATTCTGCAGCAGCAAATGCTACTCACAATCTTGGTTTCAAGGAAGCAGATTCATATATTAGTAAAGCCGAAGTCAATGAGGGTACTATCGTGAAAAGGTTAAAACCTCGAGCTCGAGGACGTAGTTATCCGATAAAAAAACCCACCTGTCATATAACTATTGTATTGAAGGATAGAACTTTAAATGAGGACTTCCCTTTTGGAAATAAACCCTATGTTTTAGAGGATCCTATAATAAAAAGATATCTAAAGGAGAGAAAGGAAGAGAGAGATGGGAAAAAAAATAAATCCACTTGGTTTTCGTCTTGGTTCAAATCAAAGTCATAGGTCCCTTTGGTTCGCACAACCAAAAAGTTATTCCATGGGTCTCCAGGAAGATGAAAAAATACGGGATTGTATCAAGAATTATGTACAACAAAATATGAGAATATCCTCAAGTTTCGAAGGAATTGCACATATAGAGATTCAAAAAAAAATCGATCTAATCCAGGTCATAATTAATATTGGATTCCCAAATTTGTTAATGGAGGGTCGAACACGAGGAATCGACGAATTACAGACCAATGTACAAAAGGGATTTCATTCTGTGAACCGAAGACTTAACATTTCTATCGCAAGAGTTGCAAAACCTTATAGACAACCTAATATTCTTGCAGAATATATAGCTCTACAATTAAAGAATAGAGTTTCATTTCGAAAAGCAATGAAAAAGGCTATTGAATTAACTGAACAAGCGGATACAAAAGGAATTCAAGTGCAAATTGCAGGGCGTATCGATGGAAAAGAAATTGCACGTGTCGAATGGATCAGAGAAGGTAGGGTTCCCCTACAAACCATTCGAGCTAAAATTGATCATTGTTCCTATCCAGTTCGAACTATCTATGGGGTATTAGGCATTAAAATTTGGATATTTGTAGATGAACAATAATAGATAGATCTTTCATTTACTTGTCATTCTATCCAACAATAGAAGAAAGAATGACAAAAGTCTCATTCTTTTTACTTTTGACCTTCAATCAAAATAAGCAATTCTAATTCTATAGGGTTGAATAAAAATTCAATTGACCATTTGGTGGAATTGCTATGCTTAGTGTGTGACTCGTTGGTTTTTTCTTTAGAGTTGGGATTCAAAAAAAAACAACAACAGACAGAATGATCCCTAACTAATAACTATGGAACTAATAACCAGCTCATTGCTTCGTATTATCGAGATCCAAGGAACCAGTTCAGTCACTATATGATGTGTCGATCATATAGTTGTAGCAACTGAAATCCTTTTTCCATAAAAGAAAGATCCATCAGATTATGGGTTGTGAATCAAAATGGAGAGATGTGGGTAAATGGAAGGATGAGAGAAAGGGAGCAAGAGAATATTAATGATATAAGAGTCCAATATGTATGGCCTATGCATCATCTCATAAAACGCAGTGTAATAAAGCATTAATACGGATTCGTCCATAATTCAAAGAATCCGGTTCATAGTAAAAAATAATAATAAAGAGCCTCAAGTCAATAGAGACTGAGAAGATTGACTCGGGAACGAATTTAATCGGGAGCTCCATTGCGCAGTTCAGTTCAGGCCTAGCCATTAATGAGAAGCTATGGGAACGACGGAACCTGTGACTGCAGAAGATTCTATTGCGAATGAATTCTAATTATTCATTGGGTGGGATGGCGAAACTAACCAGGAACCAATTGATTTATTCTGAGAGGCCATGGGTTGACCTACGAATGAAGCGGATGAAAGAGTAAATATTCGCCCGCGAAACACTTTTATTGGATTGAAAAATTTTGCGGTAAAGGTCAAACAAGGATTCGGTATAAAAATATAAAAATGAAAGGCATTATCCATAAATAGAAATCTACGTCCTATAAAAATGGATGTCTAGCCATATAAAATGGATGTCTAGCCATATATACAAGATATACGGATTCCTACGTGACAGATTAAATATCAATAAATCCCACGATTTAGTGTATTATTCTATTCATTAAATACATGTGTATCTAATCATTTTATTCGCGAGGAGCTGGATGAGAAGAAACTCTCATGTCCAGTTCTGCA